TATCAGACTTCCAAGAAAAGCTCGCAATGTTATAAATAAATAATGCCTGTACCATAACCGACACAGGTGGGTAGGTAGAGTATACTAAGGGGCGCGAGATAACTCTCTCTAAGGAACTCGGCAAAATAACTCCGTAACTTCGGGAGAAGGAGTGCCTTATTTATAAGGTTGCAATAACAAGATCCAAGCAACTGTTTACCAAAAACACAGGTCTCCGCTAAGTCGTAAGACGATGTATGGGGGCTGACGCCTGCCCAGTGCCAGAAGGTTAAAGAAGTTGGTTAGCATTAGCGAAGCTGATAACTGAAGCCCTGGTGAACGGCGGCCGTAACTATAACGGTCCTAAGGTAGCGAAATTCCTTGTCGGGTAAGTTCCGACCCGCACGAAAGGCGTAATGATTTGGATACTGTCTCGGAGAGGGGCTCGGTGAAATAGACTTGTCTGTGAAGATGCGGACTACCTGCACCTGGACAGAAAGACCCTATGAAGCTTTACTGTAACTTGAGATTGAAACTGGACTTTATTTGCGCAGTATAGGTGGAAGGCGTTGATTATATTCTTGCGGGAATATTGGAGCCATCAGTGAGATACCACTCCTATAATGTTAGGTTTCTAACTTTGAATCATTATCTGGTCAAAGAACAGTTTCAGGCGGGCAGTTTGACTGGGGCGGTCGCCTCCCAAATGGTAACGGAGGCGTACAAAGGTTTCCTCTGAACGGGTAGAAATCGTATCTAGAGTATAAAGGCAAAAGGAAGCTTGACTGTGAGACCTACAAGTCGAGCAGGGACGAAAGTCGGTCTTAGTGATCTGACGGTGCTGAGTGGAAAGGCCGTCACTCAACGGATAAAAGTTACTCTAGGGATAACAGGCTGATCTCCCCCAAGAGTTCACATCGACGGGGAGGTTTGGCACCTCGATGTCGGCTCATCGCATCCTGGGGCGGTAGTACGTCCCAAGGGTTGGGCTGTTCGCCCATGAAAGCGGTACGCGAGCTGGGTTCAGAACGTCGTGAGACAGTTCGGTCCATATCCGGTGTAGGCGTTAGAATATTGAGAGGAGCCTTCTTTAGTACGAGAGGACCGAGAAGGACATACCTCTGGTGTACCAGTTATCGTGCCAACGGTAAACGCTGGGTAGCTATGTATGGAGAGGATAACCGCTGAAAGCATCTAAGTGGGAAGCCCACCTCAAGATGAGTATTCTCATCACGTAAGTGAGTAAGGTCACGGTAAGACTAACCGTTTGATAGGCATTAAGTGTAAGTATAGTAATATATGTGCTGAGATGTCCTAACAGACCGAGGACTTGAATTTTTTAAAATATATTTTTACTTCTTTTTTAGAAGTAAAAATTTTTGCTTTGGTGTTTCTAGTGTACAAGCGGAACCACACTGATCCATACCGAACTCAGTGGTGAAACGTTATAAATCGACGACAATACTTGGAGGGGGACCTCCTGGGAAGATAGTTCAATGCCAAAGTTTTATGTACCTTCAGGTAAAATTGAATAATTTGATTAGGGAGAATATTGAATATACTCTAAATTACTAGATAATAAAAATAAATTAATTTTAGGAGACCACTTGACAAATTATATTTTGATTTGATATTATATTCTTATAGAAAGAAATTATTTCATTTATATTTAATTGGTTATAAAAAATGGTTCTTACAGTTGTTAAAAAAATTGCCATGTTTATCCCTGACAAGTTAATATCAATTAACAAAAATGTTAACACGATTATTAATTTGCCTGAAAATGCCAATAAAACTTTTACATACGTTACAAAAGTAACTGGAGCAGCAGTTGGTGCTGCAGGAGCAGCTAAAGAAACTGTGGACCTTGCCGAAGCTCTAGCGTGTCAGGATGGAATTTGCGCATTTGTTTCCGCAGTAGGTGTGGCAGCTGATGGGTTACAGATTTGCACTTCCTTTATTCCAGGGCCGAATGTGACGTCGATTGTTACGACACCGGTTTATGTCGGATGTAAAGTTTTAGTTTGGTGCTGCAAAAAATCGAAGTTGCCATGGGGGAGTTGTTAATAATGTAGCATTTAATTTTCTAGTTTTTTGTCGAAAAATTCAGTAATATAAAGGTTCTATAACAAACTAAATCAGGACTTTTTAAATATTTTCTCTACTAATTTAACGGCATAGTCTAACCCACCCGTAAAATCTCGTGTCATTAGTAAAGATATTTTTGGCAAAATTTATGAGATGTGTTAAATGTAGATAATTAATAAATATTCAAAATTTCATATATAATAATATTATACAATAATATAGTTGTATATTAATATTATTTTCTGTATTTAAATTTTTAATATTTATAAAGGACTATCATTTATGGATACTCGTTTACTAGTAATTGCTGCTCCAGTATTAGTTGCAGCGTCATGGGCTTTATATAATATAGGTCGTTTAGCTCTTCAACAAATTCAACGTTTATCACGTTAATTAAAAAAATCAAGAATCATGATATAAAAATTTTGGGTCATACTTGACCTTTATATAATTTTTTTATAGAATCTTAAAAAATAAATATTTATAGATTTCTACAATCATGGCTGTCCCTAAAAAACGAACATCAAAATCTAAAAAGAATGCTCGTAAAGCAAACTGGAAGAGAAAAGGATATAAAGCAGCTCAAAGATCTCTATCTTTGGCTAAATCAATGTTACGAGGTAAAACTACAAGTTTTATCTATAGTGTATATGTCGATGATGAATAAATCTTTAAATTTTTTTTAAAGATTTATTTATAAATCACGGTTATTACTTTTGAGCCTACTAATTTATATTTACGGATGTGGCGGAATTGGTAGACGCACTAGGTTTAGATTCTAGCGATGTAAATCGTGAGAGTTCGAGTCTCTCCATCCGTAAAGGAAATATTCCGATTCCAAGTTACTAGTTTGTGCAGAGGTACGGGTAGGGGTAGTCGGAATTCCATTACGACTCCCTTCAGCTCATGAAATTCCCTTTAATTACAAAGTATACCAAATTAATTAAGAAAAACAAAATATCAATGACATTTATCTCAAAAATTCTATTACCAACTATTTTTGGGATTAGTGTATACATTATAATTAATAAGTTCTTCCCTGAAGAAGTGGAAGTTTTTCAAAGAAATCCTCAGAAATATGTGAGAGGTGGTAATCAAACAAAAATATTATTGGCCAAGTAGATCGCTAAAAAGCTTTTGAAGGATAAGGCTTTAAAAATTGCACTTTTATCAATTTTTACTACAGCTGGAATTCAGTATTTTCAATCTGAGATAGAAGCACTGTTAGTTGATGATGTTTTTAAACAACTATGTGTTCAGAAAGTAGATGGCGAACTAAAGATTGTATGTGATATTATTCAAGACCATGAGTTGAATTTACATACAAAATCGATGAAGTCACTTATTGTTTCCTCTAATCTTGGACGGGAAGAAAAGATCTGCCTATTAAAAATAAAATTAGATTTTATTATCAATGGTAAATGCGCAGGAAAAAGAAGATTTTTGGTAATGGCAATTCTTAGTGCGGTAATTACTTTTACTGTCTCAGGTGTAGGTGGGCTTGCACTGATTTTGGAAGCATTATATAGGCTTTTTCAAGAAGGAAAAATCTCGAGAGCGCTATATAAACAAATAATTAAAGTTTTAGCAAATAGATGGGGATTAAAAGTGCCTGCCGAACATTTTCTCGACTAAGCTGTGCTCATCCATACATCATTCAAAAAAGTGACTCTTACAGGTCACTTTTTTCAATAGGTAATAACTTTTCAATATTCTAGCCTAGTTACTCTAATCCATAATATTTCCTCGACCTCTATTTAAATGACTTCAGAAATTAATGTAAAAGTTCTACTTCGGCTAAACCGTATGTTGAAAAAGTTTATCTTTTAGTATGCTAATCCTAAACTTCTTGTTGTTTCTGCACCTAAGTAAACACGTACACTTAAAAAATCTGTCGGACAGGCCGTTTCGCATCTTTTACAACCAACACAATCTTCAATGCGGGGAGAAGAAGCAATTTGACCTGCTTTACAACCTTTCCATGGAACCATTTCTAAAACATCGGTCGGACATGCTCTAACACATTGTGTACAGCCAATGCACGTATCATAAATTTTAACAGTATGAGACATAACTTTTATATAATTGAATTTAATTACTACAATATATATTATAATTGAATTTTATAAAAAACTAAATAATTTATTTTTAGCTCGCTAAAATAAAACTATAAGTTGAAAAGCTTGAAGATGAAAGTTAGTTTTCGAAAGATAATCGACAGATATTTTACATCTTTTTCCAAAACCAGAAGGATAAATAAATTTATTTTAAAGAAAGACTGTCTATATAAGGTATATTATAAATCGTTCAAATCAGACATCGAATCTACATTCGGGTCTAAAGGATCCGTAGTAACCATTTCTTTCATCGCAACCTTTAATTGTTCAAGTAAGGATTTTAACGATTCAAAATTATCTGTTTGGATGTTCTGACGAATATTTTCAATTAATTTAGTTACAGTTTGTTGTTGGTCTTCAGATATATTATCTTTAAAGGTCGATAACTCTTTTTCAGCTTCAAAACATAAAGTTTCAGCTTGATTTTTTAAGTCAATATTTTGTTTTTTCTCTTGATCAAAAGCAGCATATTTTTCAGCTTCAGCCAACATATTTTCGACTTCTGATTGATCTAAATTTGATGCCCCTTGAATTGTGATTGATTGTTCTACACCAGTCTCTACTTCTTTGGCTTTTACAGATAGTAATCCATCAACATCAATATCAAAAGTAACTTCAATTTGGGGCACGCCCCGATCTGCATTTGGAATTCCATCTAATCTAAAATTACCAAGACTTTTATTACCTGCAACTAATTCTCTTTCACCTTGTAAAATGTGAATTTCTACATTTGTTTGATTATCAACAGCTGTTGAAAACATTTCAGATTTCTTAACGGGAATTGTCGTATTTCGGGCAATAATTTTTGTCATTACTCCACCAAGAGTTTCAACACCTAAAGATAAAGGCGTAACATCTAGTAATAAAATATCTTTTACTTCACCTGCAAGAATTCCGGCTTGAATTGCAGCCCCAATTGCAACAACCTCATCTGGGTTTACCGACTGATTTGGTTTTTTATTTGTTAATGATTCAACTAAATTTTGAATTGCTGGAATACGAGTTGAACCTCCAACTAATACAACTTCGTTAATTTCTGACTTTTCTAAGCGTGCATCATTTAAAGCTTTTTCAACAGGAATGCGACAGCGATTAATTAAATCTTCACATAACTTTTCAAAAACACTTCGTGTTAATTCTTGTTCAATATGTTTTGGACCTGTTTTATCAGCTGTAATGAATGGTAAATGAATGGTTGTTTTCTCAACTGTTGATAATTCCATTTTTGCTTTTTCAGCTGCTTCAGTTAAACGTTGTAATGCTTGAATATCTTCTGATAAATCAATGTTTTCTTTTTGTTTAAAATCATCCATTAACCAATCAACTAAAACTTTATCAAAATCGTCCCCACCTAAACTCGTATCACCTGCAGTTGCTAATACTTCAAAAATACCATCACCAACTTCTAAAATTGAAACATCAAATGTACCCCCACCTAGATCAAAAACTAAAATCGTTTCATTTTGTTTTTTATCTAATCCATAGGCTAAAGAAGCAGCTGTCGGCTCATTAATAATTCGTAAAACTTCAACACCAGCAATTTTTCCAGCATCCATTGTTGCTTGACGCTGTGAATCATTAAAATAAGCAGGTACAGTAATAACAGCTTGGGTAACTTCTTGCCCTAAATAGTTTGTAGCATCATTAATTAGCTTTCTTAATACTTGGGCCGAAATTTCTTCTGGACTAAAATCTTTCTTTAAAGAAGAACACTTAATTTTGATATTACCTGTTTGATCCTTATCGACTTTATAAGGTAATTTCTTTGCATCATTTGATACTTCAGATTCTTTTGATCCGATAAAACGCTTAACAGAGAAAAATGTATTCTCAGGATTAATAACAGCTTGACGTTTTGCAATTTGACCCACTAGTAATTCTTGTTTTTTTGTATATGCAACAATTGAAGGTGTTGTTCTTAATCCTTCAGCGTTTATAATAACACTTGGTTGTCCACCTTCTATTGCCGCTACTACAGAATTTGTCGTACCTAAATCTATCCCTACAACTTTTGCCATTATACTTTTATTTTTATGTTTTAAATTTTTACCAACATTATACTTCACAAATAAATTATTAGTAGTCCTCAATAAACCGTATTCGTGTATTTTTAATAAACTTGTTTATTTACCTCTTATAGACAATTAGTGTAAAATTATCTAAGATAACTATAATAATATATCAATTTAGATTGGTTTATTTGATAATAGTTTAGGTGATTTTGTTTTAAATAAAGTTAATTATGTATACAAGATATTTGGAGGAATATTGTGACTATAGGATTATTAGGAAATAAAATTGGGATGACTCAAATCTTTGATGAGTCTGGTAATATTATTCCGGTTACAATTTTGAAAGTGGGTCCTTGTGTTATAACACAAATTAAAAGTACTTTAAAGGACGGATATAATTCAATTCAGATAGGTTATGGAAATGTTTCAGGTAAATCATTAAACCAACCAAAATTAGGACATTTACAAAAGTCAAATTTACAACCTTTAAAGTATTTGAAAGAATTTCGCGTAAATGAAATTGAAGAATTTGAAATTGGACAAGTTTTAAACGTTGATTCATTCTCGACTGGTCAACTTGTTAATATACGTGGAAAAAGTATTGGTAAAGGATTTTCAGGACTTCAAAAACGCTACAACTTTACTCGTGGGCCAATGACTCATGGGTCAAAGAATCATCGAGCACCAGGTTCAATTGGTATGGGAACAACTCCAGGGCGTGTTTTACCTGGTAAAAAGATGGCAGGTCAATTAGGAAATAAAATGATAACCGTTAAAAAATTAAATGTTATTCAAATAAATTTAAACGAGAATATTTTAGTAGTAAAAGGATCTGTTCCAGGAAAACCAGGTAATTTACTAAGTATTGTACCTTCTGAATAAGTTAACTCAAATTATCTAAAAAATCAATATATTTTAAATAGCATATGACCGTTCAAAAATTTGTGAAATATAGTCCGATAGGTATAGACGGACAAAAATTATCCTCTACATATGAATTAAAACTAAATGTTCTTGATAAATCAGGAAATTACTTAATTCATAAAGATGTTTTACGCCATTACTCTTCTCAACGACAAGGAACCGTTTCAACAAAAACACGTGCTGAAGTTCGTGGTGGGGGTAGAAAACCATGGCAACAAAAAGGAACTGGACGTGCTCGAGCAGGTTCTAATAGTTCACCATTATGGAAAGGTGGAGGGGTAATTTTTGGACCAAAACCCAAAAAATTATTTTTAAGACCAAATAAAAAAGAAAGAAAATTAGCTTTACAAACTCTGTTATATAATAAAAAAAATAATGTTTTGACGATAGAAGGCTTAGAAAACGCAATTAGTGAACCTAAAACAAAAGCGTTTTTAACAATTTGTCAAAATTGTGGGGTAAATTTAGAACAAAAATCATTGGTTATTGTAACTAAAAAAACTGATGCACTAAAATTATCAACACGTAATATTAAAAATGTCGAATTAATTTCTGCTTCAAATTTAAATACACTTAGTTTGTTAAAAGCAAAGCAAATTATATTAACTGCATCAGCAATCAATACTATAAAGGAGATTTATTGTGATTAATTCTTCATCGTTTGCTCAAATTATTAAATATCCAATTATTACAGATAAAGCTACACGAATTTTAGAAAATAATCAGTATAGTTTCGTCGTAGATCGTTATTCTGATAAAATTACAATTAAAGCTGCAATTGAGTATTTATTTAATGTGAAAGTAACAAAAATAAATACTTGTCGTCTTCCTCGCAAAAAAAAACGTGTAGGTAAATATATTGGTTGGAAACCACAATATAAAAAAGCAATTGTAACTTTATCTGAAGGCGATGTAATAAACTTATTTACAGAGAACTAAAAAATATACAAATAATCAATAATCAAGTTTATGAGTATTCGTCTTTACAAAGCATATACACCAGGTACACGAAATCGAGCGCTATCAGCTTTTACGGAGATTACAAAGACCAAACCGGAAAAAAAGTTAATTCAAAAGAATCATCGAAATAAAGGTAGAAATAACCGTGGGGTTATTACAATTCGTCATCGCGGGGGTGGTCATAAAAGACGCTATCGTATAATTGATTTTAAACGTAATAAGTATGGAATTAACGGTCTTGTATCTAGCATCGAATACGATCCAAACCGAAATGCACGAATTGCTTTAATTAACTATACTGACGGTGAAAAACGTTATATTTTACATCCTAAAAATTTAAATGTTGGAGATACTATTATCTCTGGTTCTGGAGTACCTCTAACAATAGGTAATTCTTTACCACTAGACGAAATTCCTTTAGGAAGCTCAATTCATAATATTGAATTAATTCCAAATCGTGGAGGACAAATAGTACGTGCTGGTGGAACGGCTGCAAAAATTTTAGCAAAAGAAGGAAATTATATTACTTTAAGATTACCCTCAAAAGAAGTTCGATTAATTCGTAAAGAATGTTACGCTACGATTGGTGAAGTTAGTAATAATGACGCCTTTTTAGTACAAAGTGGTAAAGCAGGTCGGACTCGATGGTTAGGAAAACGCCCAACAGTTCGCGGTTCTGTTATGAATCCATGTGATCACCCTCATGGTGGTGGTGAAGGGAGAGCTCCTATTGGTCGAAGCCGTCCATTAACTCCTTGGGGTAAACCAGCATTAGGAATGAAAACTCGAAAGAAAAGAAATCTAAGCAATGCTTATATTCTTCGTCGACGTTCTTAATAAATATTTTAAAAATTTAAAAAGGAATTAGAGTATTTTCAAAATGTCAAGATCATTAAAAAAAAGTCCCTTTGTCGCCTATCATTTGTTAAAAAAAATTAACAAACTTACGAAAGATGGAAAAAAAGATACAATCACAACTTGGTCGCGTGCATCAACTATTTTACCAAGTATGATTGGACACACAGTTGCAGTTTATAATGGGAAACAACATGTACCTATTTTTATCTCAGACCAATTTGTTGGCCATAAATTAGGAGAATTTGTTTCCACTCGAACATTTAAGTCACATATTAAAACGGATAAAAAAACGAAACGTTAAAGAAATTAAGACATGAATCGAATATTATACGATAATCGATGTCGGTGTAAGGAAGAATTTTCAATAACTAAAAAACGTAAACCAAGTGGACGAAGTGAAGGAAAACCTCTCCAATATCCAAACGAAATTATGTCAAAGACATTTCAGATTAAATACGAAAAATTATCTTTAGTTGCAAAATTTATTTTAAATAGTTTTAAAAATAAATATTTATATTACGCAATTGATGATATTTTATATTTATTAAAATCAAATCCGATTGAGCAAGAGAGTCTTTTATCCATTTTATATTCACCTGTTCTTTCATTACAGAATAATTTTTGTATTAATTTTTTTGATATATGGATTTATGATGTTTATATAACTGAGATTTCAAAAACAAATAAATTTCTTAATCAAGAACGAAGCAATTTAGAACGGTTTAGTTATATAACAATTAAATTTTTATATAAAACTAGATTACCTGTTAAAAAAGTTGAGTCATTATGGTAATTACTAATAATAAATCGGACTTAATAATTTAATTATAAACACCGGATTAAGAAAATATGTAAAAAATCTTTGAAAATAAAATATTCTAAAATACTATCAATGCAATTGAAATAGTCAAAATAAAAATTCCTCCATGAAAAAATTAATTCATATGTAGAATATTATTTATTAAAAACAATAGATTATGTCCAACACTCAATCAGTTAAAGCGAGAGCTAAATATATCCGTATGTCTCCACATAAAATACGGCGAGTTTTAGACCAAATTCGAGGTCGTTCATATCAAGAAGCCTTAATGATTTTAGAATTTTTACCTTATAACGCAGGTGGTCCTATTTGGCAAGTAATACATTCGGCAGCTGCAAATGCAAACCACAATTATGGGTTAGATAAAAAAAAATTAATTATTGATCAAGCATTCGCAGATGAAGGCCCCAAATTAAAAAGAATTCGACCACGTGCTCAAGGAAGAGCATTTAAAATTTTAAAACCAACATGTCATATTACAATTGTTATGAAAACAATTGATTAACAAACTATATAATAATTTTGATTTTAGTTAAAAGGACTATTCTATGGGGCAAAAAACACATCCTTTAGGATTTAGATTGGGTATTACACAAGAACATAAATCAACGTGGTATGCCAATTTTAATCAATATGCAAATATATTAAAAGAAGATGATAAAATTCGAACTTATTTAAACAGTATAGCAAAACTAAATAGCATTTCAAATGTAAAAATAAATAGAAATGGTTTAAATAATCAAGTTCAATTAAATATTGAAACAGGAAAACCAGGAATATTAGTTGGAGAAGCAGGAAAAGGATTAGAAAAATTGTTGAAAAATATCAAGCAAATTTTACCATCAAATCGTCAGCTTGCAATTAATATTCTTGAAGTAGAAAGAGTTGATTTGGATGCATCTTTGTTAGGTGATTTAGTTGTAGAACAATTAGAAAAACGAATTGCATTTAGACGTGCCATTCGAGAAGCTTTACAGCGAGCTCAAAAACAAAATGTAAATGGAATTAAAATTCAAGTTTCTGGTCGTTTAAATGGAGCTGAGATGGCCCGAAGTGAATGGATTCGTGAAGGTCGAGTACCATTACAGACTTTACGTGCAGATATCGATTATGCGACGAAAGAAGCAAATACGATTTACGGAGTATTAGGAATTAAAGTTTGGTTATTTAAGAGTGAAATTTTAGCGAAATAGAAAAAAATTTTCAATTCTTACGAAAATTTATATTTTTATTAAATTAATTTATTATGTTAAGTCCAAAAAGAACAAAATATAGAAAGTATCACCGTGGAAAAATGCGTGGTAAAGCAACACGTGGAAATGAAGTTTGTTTTGGAGATTTTGGTTTACAAGCACTAGAACCAAATTGGATTACTTCACGACAAATTGAAGCTGCACGGCGAACAATTACACGTTATACAAAACGTGGAGCTGCATTATGGATTAGAATTTTCCCAGATAAAACAGTTACAGCTCGTGCTGCAGAATCTCGTATGGGTTCAGGAAAAGGTGCTGTAGATTACTGGGTAGCTGTTGTAAAACCAGGAACAATTTTATTCGAAATTGGGGCTGTTCCCGAAGAAATTGCTCGTGCTGCGTTAAATTTAGCAGCTTATAAGTTACCCCTTAAAACAAAATTTATTATTAAAGACAATATTTAATAAAATATGAGTATACCTAAAATTACTGATATTATTTCACTTTCAAATACAGAAATATCTGAAGCAATTATTGAAACTGAAAATGAGTTATTTAATTTACGGTTTAAAAAAGCTACACGTCAAAATTTTAAGCCGCATGAAATTAAACACGCTAAACGTCGTCTAGCACAATTAAAAACGATTTTAACTTTACGATTACAAAAACTTGAACAAAACGATGAGAATATAATCAATAAAGTCCTTACAAATTAATTTTAAGTTGAAAAATATTAGTAAAGATTATAAATAGTTTATCGCATAGAGTTATTTATGGAAATATAAATTAGTATTTTTCAAATACAAAATAGTAAAAATAATTTTTAAGAAACTTAAATAATGAATAAAATTCCTTATCGCGTAAAATTATTGAAAACCCATTAGAACATACGTTTATGGGTTGTTCCAAAACAAAATGCAAAACTATAAAAATTAAGGAGTTGGAAATGCCAGTAAAAGAACAAATTGGTATTGTCGTTAGTAATAAGATGCAAAAAACTATTGTGGTTAAAGTTGAAAATCGATACCCGCATCCAATGTATTCTAAAACAATGACAAAAACTAGAAAATATTTAGCTCATGATGAATTGAGTGAATGTAACATCGGTGATCAAGTTTTAGTTCAAGAATGTCGTCCATTAAGTAAAAGAAAACGTTGGAAATTGATCAAAGTTCTTTCAAAATCATCTTTAATTAGTTAAGTGATACTTTTATGATTTACCCTCAAACAATGTTAACTGTAGCCGATAACACTGGCGCAAAAAAAATTATGTGTATTAGAGTTTTAGGTGGAAATAAAAAATATGCAGAGATTGGTGATACGATTATTGGTGTAGTAAAAGAAGCACTTCCAAATATGCCCATTAAACGTTCTGATATTGTCCGAGCAATTGTTGTACGAACTCGAAAAACAATTCGTCGTCAAGATGGTATGTATATTCGATTTGATGATAATGCTGCAGTAATAGTTAATATAGATAATAATCCTCGTGGCACCAGAGTTTTTGGGCCCGTAGCTCGAGAAATCCGAGAAAAAAGCTTTTCGAAAATTGTCTCATTAGCACCGGAGGTTTTATAAATGTCACAAAAACAAAAAATGCATGTTAAAGTTGGTGATATGGTAACAATTATTTCTGGATTTCATAAAAATGAGACTGGAGAAGTTATCAAAATTAATAAAAACAATGGAAAAGTTATAGTAAAAGGAATTAATTTTAAGTTTAAACATATTAAACCTAACACAGAAAATGAAATAGGTGAAATTCGACAATTTGAAGCTCCCATTCATCATTCCAATGTAAAATTAAATTTAAAAAAAGCGTAATATGCTAAATCAACATTCATTAGAAGAAATTGCTGAAATTCATCGTTTACTTGAGGATATCAAAAAAGAGTATGAAGAAGGCATTAAACCAATTTTAATTAAGAATAGTCCAAAGTTATTTAAAAATTCTCACACTGTACCAAAATTACGAAAAATTCAACTAAATCGGGGGCTTGGCTTGGCCGCTCAAAATACTAATGTTTTAAAAAAAAGTATTGATGAATTTGTTAGTATTACAGGACAAAAACCACTTATTACAAGATCGAAAAAAGCTATTGCTGGTTTTAAGATTCGTGAAGATATAGAATTAGGTCTGAGTGTAACATTACGAGGTGAAAAAATGTATACATTTTTAACTAAATTAATCTTCTTTACATTTGCACAAATTCGTGACTTTCGTGGTTTGTCATTAAGAAGTTTTGATAAAGCAGGAAATTATACATTCGGATTAAAAGAGCAATTAATTTTTCCAGAAATCGATTATGAAGACGTAGATCAAGTACAAGGATTTACTATCACTCTTGTTTTAGATGACGGTTCACCAAAATATCGATCAAAGACAATGGACAAAATTTTAAATGGAATGATTCTATTTAAATTTTTAAGATTTCCATTAAATGATTGTGGTTACTATGATAAATACTCATCTTTTTCTGATATCAATCGAGCTTGGGATCGAAAAAAACACTTAAAACGTAAACGTTGGTCTCAAGAATAACGAAAAGGAACAAATCTATTTTATAAGGAGATAAATGTGGTAACAGATACTATTTCAGATATGTTAACAAGAATCAGAAATGCGACTATGGTTAAACATCAAATTGTTGAAATTCCTGCTACTAAGATGTCTTTAGCAATTGCAACAATCCTTAAAAATGAGGGATACATTGATGATTACGAAACATATGATGCAAATAACGTTAAGTGTTTACTGATTTCATTAAAATATACTGGAAAATCGCGTCAATCAGTTATTTGTAAAATTGAAAGAATTAGTAAACCAGGCTTACGAGTTTATGCAAATTCGAAAAAATTACCTCTTGTTTTAGATAATTTAGGTATAGCAATCATTTCAACATCGAAAGGAGTAATGACAAATCTAAAAGCTAAGGAGCTAGGAATTGGCGGCGAAGTTTTATGTTATATTTGGTAATTAGTAAGGAGTTAAAATCAAATGTCACGTATCGGAAAATTACCAATTAAAATCCCAGAAAGTGTTGATATTAGTCTTCTTGATTCAGAAATTACTGTCAAAGGAAAATTTGGAACATTACAAACTAAGATTCCAGAAATGATTGGAATCCATCAAGATAACGGGGTTTTAGTTATCAGTTTAAAAAATCAATCACGAAATGTACGTTCTCTACATGGGTTATATCGTACATTAATTAATAATATGGTTATAGGAGTTTCAGAACAGTTTAACATAACTCTTATTTTACAAGGAGTTGGATATCGTGGGGTTGTTGAAAGCAAAACTCTAGTCTTAAACTTAGGATATAGTCATCAGGTTAAAATTGAAATTCCTGATAAGGTTTCTGTTGAAATTGAAAAAAATACAACTATCAATTTAAAAGGTTGTGATAAAGAACAATTAGGACTATTTGCTGCAAACATCAGAGCGTGGAGAAAACCTGAACCATATAAGGGAAAAGGAATTCTTTATAAGGGTGAACAAATTCTTCGTAAAGCTGGTAAATCAGGCAAATAATATGAAATAATCGAAGATTTTTGATGTTTAGCCTAAGACATATTTTAATTAATTAAAGTAATAAACTTATGAAATTTTCAAAACGCGCTTTAATAAAACTAAAAAATAAGAATAAAAAATTAAAGCCAAGTAAATATAAAAAATTAAAACGCGCAACTTTCCGTGGACGGATCAAAGGAACAGAAGAAAGACCAAGATTATCAGTTTATCGTTCTAATGAAAATATTTATGTACAAATAATTGATGATACAAATTCAAAAACTTTACTTGCTTGTTCAACATTAGATCGTGCCGTTAAATTAGCTATTCCGATAGGGCGAACTTGCGATGCTTCTCGTCTTATGGGAAAAAAATTAGCAGAACTTAGTTTAAAAAAAAATATTACTAAAATCGTTTTTGATCGAGGTCCTTATTTATATCACGGACGTATCAAAGCTTTAGCTGACGGTGTAAGAGCTGGTGGTCTTCAATTTTAATTTAAACTTTAAAAAATAACATAAATATAAAAGTTGAATAAATTTTATGAGTAATGATTTAAAACAACTAAATAAAGGAAGAAAAAATTCCCGTCGTAATAATACTCCACGGGAACCTAAATTGGTTGAACGATTAATCAAAATTAGTCGCGTTTCCAAAGTTACAAAAGGTGGAAAGAAATTAAGTTTTCGCGCAATTGTTGTTGTTGGCGATGAAAATGGTCAAGTAGGTGTCGGTGTTGCAAAAGCCGATGATGTTGTTAATGCTTTTAAAAAAGCAAAAGCGGATGGAAGAAAAAATTTAATCAAGTTACCGATTACAAAAGCATTAAGTATTCCTCATCGTGTTGCAGGCAACTTTGGAGCTTGTAAGATTATTATGCGACCTTCTATTGAAGGTTCAGGTGTTATTGCTGGCGGTGCTGTTCGAATTGTATTAGAAGTAGCTGGTGTTAAAAATATTATTGCAAAACAATTAGGATCCAATAATTTATTAAATAATGCTCGTGCATCAATCGTAGCTTTAAGTAATTTAACAACTAAGTCACAAGTAGATAAGAAGAGAAATTTTAATTAAGAATAAATTATTAAATATGAATTGAAAATAAAAGAGTGGGAACTAACAATATAAGTAATAAAAGAATTGGCGATATTATACTGCAAAGGTCTTTATTAACTCTTGGGGTATTATTATTTATTCGAATAGGAACTTTTCTTCCTGTTCCTGGTATTAATCATAGTGATTTAGCATTTTATATTCAAAGACATTCTTTTACAAAAAGTTTAGTGAGTACCTTTTCTGGGGATGATACATTTGTAATTGGTTTATTTACATTAAATATCTTTCCCTATATTAATGCTTCAATATTAATCCAATTAATATTAGGGTTTTATCCAAAGCTTTCAAAATTACAGAAAGAAGGAGATTTAGCTGGACGGCGTACAATTAATCGGTTAACCCGATTAATTACATTAATTTGGGCTATAATTCAAAGTCTAAGTGTTGCTCTTTATCTAAAACGAATCCTTTTTGATTGGAACATACAATTAGCTAGTGAAATTATTCTTTGGTTAACAACTGGGGCGATGATCGTTCTTTGGCTTAGCGAGTTAATTACAGAGTATGGTCTTGGAAATGGGGCTTCTCTACTTATATATACGAACATAATTTCAAATTTTCCAAATCTTTATAAAAAAGTTATTTCTGAGAATAGTGAGAACTTAAATTTGGGGTCAATAGGAATCATTGTTGTACTATTTTTTATATCACTTTATGGAATTGTCTTGTTACAGAAAGGGGTTAGACGAATCCCATTAATTTCATCTAAAGAATTAAATCAATCAACTTCACGATATTCTGCTCAGCCACGTAATTATATTCCATTAAGTTTAAATCAGGCAGGAGTAATGCCTATTATTCTTACAACAGCTGTATTAGTACTTCCAAATTATATAAGTACGTTAGGAATATTACCAACGTTGACTCTTCCAGTATTCGCAAATTTCTCAAAAGTACTTTATTGGATCAGTTATTTTGTATTAATCTTAATATTTAGTTCATTTTATTCAACACTTATTTTAAATCCAAAAGATATTTCTGATCAGTTACAAAAAATGACTGTTAGTATTCCCGGTATTAGACCAGGAATTGAAACAGCATTTTATTTAAAACAAGTAATGAAACGTGTTACATTAATAGGCTCAACAATGTTAGCTCTTCTAGCAACATTACCAAATTTAATTCAGGCTACTTTCAATATTTCTAGTCTTAATGGTTTAAGTACAACATCATTATTAATTGTGGCTGGTGTAATTTTAGATATTTTACGTGAAGTTAAAAGTATTTATTATTCGAATATTTACAATAATATGTATAAATAAAACAAATAAAAAATTATTAACTAAAAATTTACAATGAAAGTTCGTCCATCCGTAAAAAAAATGTGTGACAAGTGTCGGGTAATTAAACGACATGGTAAAATTATGGTGATTTGTCCAAATCCGAAACATAAACAACGGCAAGGATAATATTTTAAAGGAGTTTATAAAATGGTCAGATTAGTTGGTGTTGATTTACCCCGAAACAAAAGAATTGCATATGCTCTAACATATATTCATGGAATTGGTCTTGCAACAGCCAAACAAATTATTGAAAATGCACATATTAGTGCTGAAGTCCGAACAAATGATTTAACGACGGAACAAACAATCGCGTTACGTGAAGCACTAGAAACATTAGAATTAAAACTAGAAGGTGATTTAAGAAGATTTAATGGTTTAAACATAAAACGATTAAACGAAATAAATTGTCATAGAGGTAAACGTCATAGAGCAAGTTTACCTGTTCGTGGTCAAAGAACTCGTACAAATGCTCGAGCGAGACGTGGATCGAAAAAAACAGTTACTGGTAAGAAAAAATAATTTTATTTGAAATAAAGTTAAATTTATTTAAGATTTCATTTTTATGGCACAAACAATCAAAAAATCAACAGGTAAAAAAAATAAAAATACTTTTACAACAGGTGTTGTTCATATTCAGTCAACATTTAATAATACAATTATAACAATCACAAATTTGAATGGTGATACCATTTCTTGGGCATCTGCGGGTAGTTCGGGTTTCAAAGGCGCTCGAAAAAGTACTCCTTTTGCAGCTCAAACAGCAGCTGAAAAAGCTGCATTAGAAGCTTTAAATATTGGTATGAAAAATGTTGAAATTTTAGTAAAAGGTCAAGGTTCTGGACGTGAAACGGCAATTCGGGCAATTGAAGGAGCAGGGCTTGAAATTATTTCAATTCAAGATATCACGGCCGTTCCTCATAATGGATGTCGTCCTCCAAAGCGTCGTCGTGTTTAAAATTTATATTTCGAATAATTTAAATATGAATTTCAAAGATGGATAATATTTCTATTAAATGTATTAAATCAGAAAAAATTAAATCTGGAGCCAGTTATGGTCAATTTGTAATAAATTCATTATCTGCGGGGCAAGGTATAACCGTTGGAAATCAACTTAGAAGGGTCCTATTAGGTGATTTAGGTGGAACAGCTATATCAGCTGTTAGAATAGCAGGTGTCAGACATGAATTTTCAACTATCCCTGGTGTTCGCGAAGATATCCTAGAAATTTTATTAAATTTAAAAGGAATTGTCTTTAAAAGTCAGACAAAAGAAACCCAATTTGGTCGGTTAAAAATTCAAGGTCCAACAGTTGTTACCGCTGATTTGATTCAACTCCCAACAAATTTAGAAATTATAAATCCAAATAATTATATTGCAACAATTTCTACGGCAAATGTTTTAGAAATTGAATTCAAATTTGAATATGGAACAGGATATAAATTAGCATCCCAAACATTTTCTGATGAAGTTGATAGTTACTTACAGTTGGATACAATTTTTATGCCCGTTCAAAAAGTAGATTTTAAAATTGAAAATGTTTATGATAGTACCAATAATATTACCGAACGGTTATTTATAGATATTTGGACAAATGGGAGTATTTCTCCAACTGAAGCAATAAAATCTGCTTGTCAAATTATTATTAATTTATTTAAATTATTAGTTGAAAACAAAGAAACAAATGAAAACCTAGAATTAGAAACAAAAAATTCTTCAATTAGTATTGAACCATACACAAATATCGCGATTGAAGAATTACAATTGTCGGTTCGAGCGTATAATTGTTTAAAAAAAGCTCAAATTAATACCGTAGGTGACTTGCTACAATATTCACCTGAAAAATTACAGGAGCTTAAAAATTTTGGTCGAAAATCTGCGGACGAAGTGTTTTCTACCTTAAAAAATAAATTAGGTATTATTCTAAAGTAATAAATGCTCTTGTTTTAAGTTCTTAATGAAATATTATTATTAATTATTTAATTTTATAAAAAGATTATGAATTCACTAAATAAAACATTTTTACCAAGTGAAAAATATGAAAATCGTAATTGGTTTCTTATTGATTGCAAAGATCAAAAATTAGGTCGATTAGCAACACTTATTGTTACTTTATTAAGAGGAAAAATAAAACCACACTATTATCCATCAATTGATGTCGGCGATTACGTAATCTTAATTAATGCAGACTCTATAATTTTAAATGAGAATAGTACGCAATATACTGTTTATAACCCAGGAAGACCTGGTAGCTCGTTAAAAAAATTAGTTTCTGCTCTTCCAAAATTAACAATTGAAAGAGCTATTAAAGGGATGTTATCAGAATCAGAAAAACAGAAATTTATTAAACGTTTGAATATTTATCAAAATCAAGAACATCCACATAAAGCACAAAATCTGATTCAACTTGATTTATCAAATCTAAATTTTGATATTGAATCTAATCTAAAGCCTAACTAATAATAGAATTAAATAATACTTATTTGATTCCATTATTAGTTAGAAATTTGGCTCATTTTTAATTTAAATTATTTTTAGAGTTAAAAATAATTTTTATCAAAATATAAATATAAAAATAAATTTAATTAATGATATATAAAATTTATGAATTCTAACTCAAAATTACTTTTTCAAAAAGACCAGATTGGTCTTGGAAAGCGAAAACAAGCAACAGCAAGAGTTTTTCTTGTTCCTGGTGAAGGAAATCTTATTATCAACAAAGTATCTGGCGATAAATATTTACAATATAATGCAAATTACTTAAATATGGTTTGGTCACCATTAGAAAAATTGAATTTAGGCAAACAATTTGATATTATAGCAGTAGTTCGGGGTGGTGGTCTTACTGGTCAAACTGAAGCTATTCAATTAGGAGTTGCTAGATTATTATGTAAAATAGACAATCAAAATAGACCAATCTTAAAACCTTTTGGTTTATTAACACGTGATGCGCGTATTAAAGAACGTAAAAAATATGGTTTAAGAAAAGCTCGAAAAGCACCACAATATTCTAAACGTTAAAAATTTTAAACATATGCCGAAATCTGAAATACATCCTACTTGGTTTAAAGAAACACCTGTTCTTTGGGATGGGAAACCACTTTGTTTAATTGGTTCTACAAAAAAAGAATTACAAGTTGATATGTGGTTAGGGAATCATCCTTTTTATACTGATTCACAAGTTTTAGTTGATAGTGAAGGACGAGTGGACAAATTTATGAAAAAATATGGCTTAGATTCAACAGATCAATAATTCAATCATATATATTTAGAGATAATTTTAAAAATTTATGCCAACTATACAACAATTAGTTCGTTCAAGACGTATACAAATAAAAAAGAAAACTAAATGTCCAGCACTAGTGAATTGTCCACAACGACGTGGCGTTTGTACTCGTGTTTATACAACCACTCCAAAAAAACCCAATTCAGCAATTAGAAAAGTGGCGCGGGTTCGTCTAACTTCAGGATTTGAAGTAACTGCTTATATTCCAGGAATTGGACATAATTTACAAGAACATTCTGTAGTTCTAATTCGCGGTGGGCGGGTTAAAGATTTACCAGGTGTTCGATATCATATTGTTCGAGGAGCTCTAGATACTGGTGGAGTTAAAGATAGAACGCAAGGTCGATCAAAATATGGTGTAAAAAAACCCAAAAACTAATAAATAACTTTTCAAAAAGAAAGTTAGAAATAAAGTATGCTAATTTTCTATATAGATATTAGTTAATAACATTTTATAAAAAAGCATTAAATTATTTTTTATTATGTCTCGTCGTAATATTTCTAAAAAACGATTCCCCGAACCAGATTCGATTTATAATAGTTATCTGGTTAGTTTGTTAATTACTCGAATTTTAAAATCTGGTAAAAAAAATTTAGCTAAAAATATTGTTTATCAAGCATTTGACATTATTAAACAGAAAACTAATGAAGATCCATTATTAGTTTTTGAAAGAGCTATAAGAAATGCAAGTCCAATTGTTGAAGTTAAAGCTCGACGTGTAGGTGGTTCTACGTATCAAGTTCCTGTTGAAATAACTGGGTTTAGAGCAACAAATTTAGCTCTACGATGGATTCTTCAGTACAGTAGACAACGTGTTGGTCGTAGTATGGCGATTAAATTAGCTAATGAAATTATTGACACAGCAAATGATATAGGTAATACTATTAAAAAGAAAGAAGAAACTCATAAAATGGCAGAAGCTAATAAAGCATTTGCACATTTTAGATATTAGATAACAATTTTAAATTGATATAATCTCGGTAAAAGTTTAAAAATATATTTTATTTTAAAAATTAAAGGAATTTTATAATGGCACGCGAAAAATTTGAACGTACAAAGCCACACGTTAATATTGGAACAATTGGACACGTTGATCACGGAAAAACTACATTAACAGCTGCTATTACAGCAACTTTATCATTAGATGGGACGAGCGTAGCTGCAGCTGTTGCAGATATTGATGGTGCTCCAGAAGAACGTGCGCGTGGTATTACAATTAATACTGCACATGTTGAATATGAAACCGCTAATCGTCATTATGCACACGTAGATTGTCCAGGCCACGCTGATTATGTAAAAAATATGATTACAGGTGCTGCACAAATGGATGGTGCTATTCTAGTAGTATCTGCGGCTGATGGTCCAATGCCACAAACGCGTGAACACATTTTATTATCAAAACAAGTAGGTGTTCCAGATATCGTTGTATTCTTAAATAAAGAAGATCAAGTTGATGATGCTGAATTAATCGAATTAGTTGAATTAGAAATTCGTGAATTACTTTCAGATTACGACTTCCCAGGTGACGATATCCCGATTTGTCCTGGTTCAGCATTACAAGCTATTGAAGCAATTTCAACAAATCCAGAGATTAAGCGTGGCGATAATCCGTGGGTAGATAAAATTTATGCATTAATGGATGCTGTAGATGAGTATATTCCAACACCGGAGCGTGATACAGAGAAATCATTCTTAATGGCTATTGAGGATGTTTTTTCAATTACTGGTCGTGGAACTGTAGCTACGGGTCGGATTGAGCGTGGTATTATTAAAGTTGGTGAGACGGTTGAAATTGTTGGTGTGCAGGACACACAAACAACAACAATTACTGGAGTTGAAATGTTCCAAAAAACGTTAGATGAAGGTTTTGCAGGTGATAATGTTGGGATTTTATTACGTGGTGTTACACGTGAAGATATTGAACGTGGTATGGTATTAGCAAAACCAGGTACAATTACACCACATACTAATTTCGAAGCTGAAGTATATGTTTTAACAAAAGATGAAGGTGGTCGTCACACTCCATTCTTTACAGGTTACCGACCACAGTTTTACGTTCGAACAACAGATGTAACAGGTGCAATTATACAATTTACAGCTGATGATGGTGAAACAGTTGAAATGGTTATGCCAGGGGATCGTATTAAAATGACTGCTGAATTAATTTATCCTGTTGCAATTGAAGATGGTATGCGATTTGCAATTCGTGAAGGTGGCCGTACCATTGGTGCAGGTGTAGTTTCTAAAATTATTAAATAATTAAAATTTTATATGACAGAAAAAAAGAATGCGAAAATTCGTGTAAGATTAGAATCATTTAATCATGAATTATTAAGCTCATCATGTCAAAAAATTCTTTCCATTTTACAAAATACTTCTTTAAATTCAATTGGAGTTGTTCCATTACCAACTCATAAAAGAATCTATTGTGTATTAAGATCACCTCACGTTGATAAAGATTCAAGGGAACATTTTGAAGTTCGAGTTCATAAAAGAATTTTAGATATCCATTACGATATCGATGTTAATATCTTTGATTTATTAGCAGAAGCGGATTTACCATCCGGAGTATTTTATGGTATTTGTTTATCGTAAAATATTTAAGTAGTACAATGAATTGGTTAATTATTTATTATAATTGTTGTTATGGGTAAAAAAATATCTTTTAAAAAGAAGTTAGTATATTTAACTTCTTTTTAAAAGATATTTTTTTTACTCATAGGGGAAGAAATAGAGTTTTTGGAGAATGCTACTAAAAAGTGATTGTTGGCATAAGAGGAGATTAATTAATCTATTTTTGTAATCATTCTATTAATTATGACCAATTATGTTAATGATAGCTAATATTTTACCCCATAACTGTTAATGTGCCCAATTTAGTTAAAATATAAAGTCAAAGAAAACGTTATTTAGAACTCATTATCTGACTTGATTGGAATTGATTCTTCTAGAATTTCAGCGTCTATAATATATTAATGTGAAAAATCAGAACTTTCATAAGTATTGTCGTCGATAGAGTGTCCAAAGAAAACTGTTTTTCTTTTAGGTTTTCTGTTAATCTTTTTTGGATTATTTTTTGCACCTGTTCTTTAGTATGGTTTTCAATAAGCCGAATATTACAAGTCATAGCTTTCAGAGTGGTTATATTTCTCAACTATGGAGAAACACAAAAGACATTGAGTTTGTGAGAGAAACGATCGGTCATCATAGTTTGAATTCAACTTCGGGTTACGTAAATATGATGATAGATCGAGAGCGTCAAAATCGTATCTCTATCATATAAGGTTTACTAATGTAAAAGCGAGTCATAATTAGACCGTTTTACCTTTTAAGCAGGAATCAAGAATTATGATCTTATATTTGGTTTTATGCTGTAATTTTGGTTTGATAATACATTTTCATAATAAACCTTCATAGATCTGTATCTCTTTAATAATAATTTTGAAAATGACACTAAACAAATAAGTATCTCATATTATCTAAATTGATATTGTCTAATTTCTAGATTATGGTTGCTATAACGTGTATTCTTTGAAAATCACACTAAATAAGTAAGAGGAGTCGAAATAACGCTTGTTGGTATTATCAAAAACTTAGGGTCCGTCGGATAAGAAGCCATTACAAAAATTCCAAATCCATGTGCCGCCAGGCTGAGGATGAGAATAGGAGACGTAGGTACTTGGGTTAAAATTAATATGGTGAGTGGTATTCCCAAAACCCCCACTAAAATGATTTTTATTACTAACTGACAGTTTATTAGTTTCTTTCAAATACTTGATTTCTACAATTCATTTCTCTGTAATAAAAGTTTTTTTTATGTTCAATATTAATAAATAAAATAACCTTTATGATTTTATTTATAAAAATTTTAGCTTTTTTTTTTTTCAAATAAACTGTAGTATTATTGTATTTATTTAAGAAAATAATGCTTCCTTTTACTTTACAACAACTACGTATACTAAAAGCAGTTGCTACTGAAAAAAATTTTACTAAAGCTGCTGAAATACTTTATTTGTCACAACCATCTTTAAGTAAACAAATTAAAACATTAGAAAAAAATCTTGATATTTTACTAATAAATCGAGAAAAAAATAAAGTTTCTTTAACGGAAAATGGAAAAGTATTTTTACAATATGCCGAACGAATTTTGGCTCTTTGCGAAGAGAGTTGTCGAGCATTAGTAGATTTAAAAAATGGAGACAGAGGTAACCTAACAGTAGGAGCAAGTCAAACAATTGGTACATATTTAATGCCTCGAGTATTAGCTTTATTTGCTCAAAATTATCATCAAATTAATTTAAAAGTACAAGTAAATTCAACAAGAATAATTTCAAAGCACGTTGTTAATAGAGATATTGATATTGCTGTTGTTGGCGGTGAAATTCCAAATGATTTAAAAAAGAATCTTAGAGTTGAACATTTTGTGGAAGATGAATTAAGTTTAATCATTTCAAAATCACACCCATTTGCAAAAAAAAAAAAAATTAATAAAGAAGATTTATACCATTTAAACTTTATAACATTAAATTCAAATTCAACAATTCGAAAATTTATTGATAATATATTAGTACAGAATAATATCGAAACAAAGCAGTTAAAAATTATTATGCAGTTAAATTCTATTGAAGCTATTAAAACAGCTGTTAGTCTAGGATTAGGTGCAGCATTTGTTTCGTCATCAGCTATAGAAAAAGAAATTGAACTTCAAACAATTGAAATTATTACTATTGAAAATATTAAGATCACAAGAACCTTATCTATTATAAGTAATCCTGAATGTTATAAATCAAAGGCATTTGAATTTTTTTATAATGAACTTTGTATCCTAAAAAAAATAGTAGGAAAATAAAAATATACAGTTCTAAAAAATTTGACGAATTGAAAAAAAAGTTAGTATAGTTGAGATATATAACAAGAGATTAATTTATATTATGAAATATGCAATTGTTGAAATAAGTGGAAGACAGTTTTGGATTGAAACAGGAAAATATTATGATTTCAATCGGATTCCAACTGAGCTAGGTAAAAAAATCACATTAAATCGAGTTTTATTATTAAATGATGAAGGAAATCTATTAATCGGTAAACCCTATTTAGAAAGTGTAAAAATTAAAGGGAAAATTTTGGAGCATTTACGAGGTAAAAAGACCATTGTTTATAAGATGCGTCCAAAAAAGAAAACACGAAAAAAACAAGGTCATCGTCAAGAATTAACAAGAGTTCTCATCGAAACGATTACTATTAGTTGAAACTTAGAATTACTATATATAAACTAGAAATTTAGGAGATAAGATTTATGGCACACAAAAAAGGTGCAGGTAGTACAAAAAATGGTCGTGATTCAAACGCAAAGCGATTAGGTGTTAAAAGATTTGGTGGTGAAACAGTTAAAGCAGGAAATATTCTTATACGTCAAAGAGGAATGAAATTTAAACCGGGTTCAAATGTTGGATGTGGAAAAGATTTTACGTTATTTGCATTGATAGAAGGTACTGTTAAATTTGATTATAAAGATGGAAAACATAAACGTATAAACATTGTTGTTTAAAAAATGTGGAAATAATTTTAAAATGATAAAAAATCCATTCACAAAAAATTCACTCGTAACTAAATATCAAAAATTAATTAACCAAATTAATTGTTTAGAAACGAATTTAAAAATATTAAATGATGATGAATTACGCGTTAAAACTCTTAATTTACAAAAACAACATGAAACAACTAGTAATTCCAATTCATTAATTGCTGAGTCATTTGCTCTTACACGCGAAGCTAGTTCTCGTTCTTTAGGATTACGACATTTTGATGTTCAATTATTAGGTGGACTTGTTTTAAACAGTGGAAAAATAGCTGAAATGAAAACAGGTGAAGGAAAAACACTAGTTGCAACTTTACCAGCAGTGTTAAATGCGTTAAAAAAAAAAGGCGTTCATATCGTCACAGTGAATGATTATTTAGCAAATCGGGATCAAGTTTCTATGGGTCAAATTTATAGATTCTTAGGATTAAATACTGGTCTTATACAAGAGGGTATGTCTAACTTAGAAAGAAAAGAAAATTATAATGCTGATATTACATATGTTACAAACTATGAATTAGTATTTGATTTTCTCCGTGATAACATGGTATCAAATATTGAGAATGTTGTTTTAAAACCGTTTAATTATTGTGTTATTGATGAAGTTGACTCTATTTTAATTGATGAAGCGCAAACTCCATTAATTATCGCTGATCCAATTGAAACGTCGAATATTAAATATGTTACAGCGGCAGAAATTACAAATTATCTAGAAGCTAATATTCATTTTAAAATTGATGAGAAAAACAAAAATATTACATTAACTCAAGATGGTTCAAAACAAATTGAAACCATTTTAACCATTCAAGATTTATATGATCCTCAAGATCCATGGATTCCATATATAATAAATGCGATAAAAGCTAAAGCTCTTTATTTTAATAACATTCATTATATTATTCAAAATAATCGTATTATTATTGTTGATGAATTCACGGGACGAATTATGCCAGATCGACGTTGGGGTGAAGGGTTACATCAAGCAATCGAAGCTAAAGAAAAATTACCAATTCGAAAAAGTACGGAAACAGTTGCTTCAATAACATATCAAAATTTCTTCTTATCATATCCAAAATTGTCAGGAATGACAGGAACTGGAAAAACAGCTGAAATTGAATTTGAAAAAATTTATAATTTATCAGTTGAAGAAATTCCAACTGCTCGTCCCAATATTCGAAAAGATTTCCCAGATCTAATTTATAAAGATCAATTTTCAAAATGGAATGCAATAGCACAGGAATGTAATAATATTTCACGCAATGGTCAACCCATTTTAATTGGAACTACAACTGTAGAAAAATCTGAAATGTTAGCTCAATTATTAAATGAGTATAAATTATCTTATCAAATTCTAAACGCTAAACCTGAAAATGTTCGTAAAGAATCCGAAATTGTCGCGCAAGCAGGTAAAAAGAATAGTATTACGATTGCTACAAATATGGCGGGTCGTGGAACAGATATCATTCTTGGAGGCAACACGAGATTTAAAACTCAAAAAGAATTATATACGCTCTTGACATTAGTAAAAAATTACAAGAAGAAACGGAAAAATAATCAGATTTTTTACTTATTTTCTCAGTTTAAGGGAATTTCTCAAAAGTTTTGTAGTGTTTTATTCTCATTAATTCAGGCCACCGAATTTTTAGCACTTTCAGATATTGAAATTTTAAAAATTTTACGAGAAAATGATCGAATATCAACTCCTACAATTTCATATCAATGTTCTGTTAAGTTTTTGGTCCGTGAATTGTTATTGTTTAACAAAAAGCACCAAAAACAAGATAATAAAATTGTTAAAAATTTAGGTGGTCTTTATATAATTGGAACAGAACGAAACGATTCTCAACGTGTAGATAATCAATTACGTGGTCGTTGTGGTCGTCAAGGTGATCCTGGGACATCAAGATTCTTTTTGAGCTTGGATGATACACTACTACGTTTGTTTGGAGGTCCAAATGTTCAAAACTTCATGCAAAATCAACTTTTTGATGATTCACCTTTAGAATCAAATTTAATCACAAAAAGTTTAAATACTGCACAGAAGCGTGTTGAAGAAAGAGCATATGAACAACGAAAAAATTTATTTGAATATGATGAGGTATTAAATAAGCAACGTAGAACAACATATTTTGAACGTCGAAAGATTCTAGAGAGTGAATCCGTTAGAAATAAAATTTTAGAATATGGTGAACAAGCTCTTACTGAAATTATAAAACAATTAAAGCGAAATTCTCGATTAATAGATTCAACTCTATTACTTTCAAGAGTTGAAAATTTAGTAGGAAAAAATGTTAGAATATTAAAAGATTTACCTGCTGTTGAAAAACCAAAAGAATTAAAAAAGAAATTATTTAGTGAATTTTGGTTAAATTATTATTCCAAAGAGTTAGAATTAGAATCCTATGAATCAGATCTTATTGAAATTTTAGAACGACGCTATCTTCTAGTTCACAGTGATTTAATTTGGAAAGAGCATTTACAAAGAATGACATTATTACGTGAAGCTGTTGGTTGGCGTGGTTATGGCCAAAGAAATCCTTTATATGAATATAAAGAAGAAGCTTATTTCTTATTTCGAGAATTACAAATTACCCTAAGACAATTAATTATTTATGATTTAAGTCGATCATCAATATTATAATAATTTATCTTAACTTTTATTTAATTTATATGACAAAACACACACTTTCAAATAAAACACGTTATTCTATTTTGAAACTTTCAGGTTTTCGAGCTAGAATGGCAACTCCGCAAGGCCGAAAAACAATTAAAAATCGACGTAAAAAAGGCCGAAAAATTTTAGCAATTCGTCGTTAATTTTTAAAATTATTAGAGCTAATTCTTTTGATTTACTCTAATAATAAATAATTTTTTCTTTAAAATTCATATAATATTAATTTACCAAACTGACTTTTTGAAGATTTTTTTATGAAATTTAATGACGAGTTAACGCTTTTTTTAAAAGCTAGATATCCTATAATTTATATTAATACAATTGAAGAAGATCGTGTCGAATATGTAATTCGCAAAAATGTGAAGACGAATTTAAATAGAAGTATCTATACTTGGGACTTTGTTGATGGTTATACTAATAATCCTAATAATGAAGGCTTTGCAAAAAAAAACCCTCTTCAAGCACTCGAATTAGTTGAAAAACTAAACGCTGAAACACCAGCATTATTTTTATTAAAAGATTTTAATAAATTTTTAATAGATATTTCAATTTCAAGAAAATTAAGAAATATTACGAAAATTTTAAAATTACAACCTAAAACAATAATTATTGTTGGATCAGAACTTAATATTCCTAAAGAATTACAGGATTTAATAACCGTTTTACACTTTCAATTGCCTTTAGAAAATGAGATTAATCAAGAACTTAATCGGTTAATTAATTCATTGAATATTAATCTTGAACCTACCTTATTTGAAAATTTGAGTCGAGCATGTCAAGGTTTATCATTAGAACGAATAAGACGCGTTTTATCCAAAATTATTGCTACATATAAAACAATCGATAATCGTAGCATTTCCATTTTACTTAATGAAAAAAAACAAATTATAAGTCAAACAGAAATTTTAGAATATTGGTCTGCAGATGAAAAAATTGTAAATCTTGGTGGTTTGAATAATTTGAAAGAATGGTTAAAAAAAAGAAGAAGCGCATTTAGTATTCAAGCCGGAAATTATGGGTTGCCAACTCCTCGAGGATTATTATTAGTTGGAATTCAAGGAACCGGAAAGTCTTTAACAGCGAAAGCAATTGCAAATGAATGGCAACTTCCACTCTTAAAATTAGATGTTGGAAAGTTGTTTGGTGGAATTGTTGGAGAATCAGAATCTAGACTTCGTCAAATGATTAATGTTGCAGAAACAATTTCCCCTTGTATTTTATGGATTGATGAAATCGATAAAGCATTTAGTAATACTGAAAATAAAGGAGATAGTGGAACTAGTAATAGAGTCTTAGCAACTTTTATAAGTTGGTTATCAGAAAAGACAAAACCTGTTTTTGTAATCGCAACAGCCAATAATATTGACCTTTTACCACTAGAGATTATTAGAAAAGGAAGATTCGACGAGATCTTTTTTTTAGATTTACCAGAAAAAAAAGAAAGAGAAGAAATTTTCAAAATTCATCTTCAAGAATTTCGACCAAACAGTTGGGAATCTTTTAATTATTCTAAATTAGGTGAATTGTCTGACACTTTTTCGGGGGCTGAAATTCGCCAGAGTATAATTGAAGGAATGTATCATGCTTTTTACGAAAA